CATATCCGAATGGAGGATACATGTAGAATAAGGAATATGGAGCGGGTAGCGGGAATCGAACCCGCATCGTTAGCTTGGAAGGCTAGGGGTTATAGTCGACGTTGATTGATTATTTTTAACGTCTCTAATTCAAAACCGAACATGAAATTTTGATTTCATTCGGCTCCTTTATGGAGGATCGATGTATTAAAAATTAGATCCATAACATCTATGTCAGCTTTTCTTGTTGAATGCATCCAAAGCTACTCGCTTTTTAGATGATCCCTCTAGAGAAGGGGATTCTACCAAATCCGTCTAATCTAGTTACTTCGTTCCCTATTTCCACCCAAGAGATCCTGAGGAAAAGAATTTGGTTTCCACCGAGCTAAAACAATATGGCGATGGTTGTAGTAAACTAAAACTATCGTTTTCTAGCTATTTGGCTTCAATCTTCCCTTTCCAACACAAAAATTGAAGATCTAGTTACGATTGGAAATAAACTTTTGTATCTTCATCCATAGATCCTTTACTCATACTCATTCAATTGGAAGATTTGATCCAATTCAAATCAAAAAATTATGCTTCGCGACTCCATAATTCCATTTTTTAGTCAATTTGAAATTGACCCTTGGATACAAATCGTGAAAATGTATATTCTTCCTCAAATATACTATTGAGGGAAAAAGGATTAAACCTTTTTAAGAAATAAAGTTTTTTTGATCGTAATATGAAAAAACCGAAAGACCCCTTAACTATTTAAGTTATTAATTGAACGAATCGCACTTTTACCACTAAACTATACCCGCTACATATCTCCATTATTATATATGAATGGATCTTTTGTCGAACAAAAGAATGAGATAAAATTAAGATAGCATCTTTCATTTTCAACTTCCCTTCCAACTGCCCGATCCTATGAATTTGAATTCAGATCAATTGTATCTCAAATAAAGCTTGTCCCTTGAACAAGTAAATGAGTTATGTTATATATGTTATAACATATGTGTGTTTCATTTTTGATATAATTTAATATTAATATACGTATGTGTTCTTTTCCAGTTAAGTAATTAAGGAAATAAAACGAAAAAAAATACTTAATTAATAAGAATTGAAAAATATGCATATTCTATATTTCTATAGTATTAATAATAAGAAACGACACTTCTATCATAGGAATAGGGATGGGCATTTTCTTTGTTGTTGTTTCAATAACAATTGAATTATTTTTGATTTGATATCAAATCAAAAATAATTCTAAATTGTTTGATCTATGAAATGATTCATCAGAACAAAACAAGTAATGGCCCGGCCAGTACTTAACCAGGCCGGGGGAATGAACCTTAACCTTATCTTACAAAATCAAAGAAGTGAAGTAAGATCTTTTTTCTATATCTATCTATTCTATTGGAGATAAGATCTCCGTTTCGAATCATTAAATCATTATCTAAATTGAATTACTGATCAAATTCGTAGATATCTTATCTATTTTTCTTTTTTATTTATTTCATTTTTTTTTTATTTTTCATTATATTATTTTGCTATTATTATCATTACTATATTATATTATTAAAGAATGAATTATATTATTAAAGAATAAATATAATAATTATATAATTAAAGAATAAAGAGAAAATGAGGTTTTTTTAATCTTTTTACTTCACGTGTCACATCATCTAAAAAATTTTCAATTTTGAATTGGGAGAGATGGCTGAGTGGACTAAAGCGGCAGATTGCTAATCCGTTGTACGAGTTATTTGTACCGAGGGTTCGAATCCCTCTCTCTCCGCTTCCTCTGATTATTTCAGACTTTCCAATGTGAAAAAATTTCGATCCTTTTTTTTTCATCATAGGTAAATGTATGGAATATATAAAAAGTAAAGAAAAACTCCAAATTTTTTATTCCTCACGCCCAGGATTACGGCCCGGATCGTTAGATAAGAATCCGAAGATGAAGAGAGAAACAAAAAATATCACTACTGTGTAAACGAAGAGTTTGAGAGTAAGCATTACATAATCTCCAAGATTATTTTTTTGGAAAAAGGAAATAGATTGCCTATTTTTTCTTACATACGCTATTTTGACATAACCCCCCCAAAAATGAAGTCTTTTCTTGAATCTTGAAAAAAAAAAAAGTAATTTTCACGAATTTCTTTGTAATAAGAAAAGAAAGATTCTGATTCCTCCATTACCAAAAATTTTTGGCCATATCCTTTATTGGGTATTGTGGGGTCCTTAGAAAGTCCTTGTTTACTAGAAGGTCAGAACGGGGAAATAAGTTGATCCAAATTTATCACCGCGATCATTCAATTCAATATACAAAAATTTCGATTTTTGAATGGAGGGTTTATAATGTAAAACTTATCTGATCTTATCAATTTTTAGAATTTTGTTTCGGATAAATCATCAATTTTGCAGAGTATTAAAGATTTTATCGAAAACTTACAGCAGCTTGCCAAACAAAGGCTAATAGAAGAAATAGTACAGGTATGACAGGCATAACATCTACGATTGGATTGAAAAAGGCATAAGCCTCGGGCAATTTGGCGAAGAAAAAACTACTCGAATAAAGGGTAGAATTAAGACAGATACAGATTAAACTAAAGATATTAAGCATAACAAAGATTTCATTCTTGTAGATTAGAAAATTTGATTTTGGTTTAGTTTTTTTATGAGGGAAAAATGAAAAGGCGAGTCAAAAAATCCTTCTTTTTCTTCGAACTCTCCCCAATCCAAAATCTTTCCTTTCATTCTCAAATGAGAATACAAGGAATTATAGTTTCATACAATATCTTAATTGAATTTTCTGTAATGATCAATAATTTTTTTTGATTCTATATTTACATGTGTTGAATCCCAGCAACAATGTATTTTATATGTATTTGGGTTGGGATTGACGAATGACCAATATTAATATTAGTCTTTATTAGTGTCTAATATAAATCTAAATGGGGCGTGGCCAAGCGGTAAGGCACCGGGTTTTGGTCCCGTTACTCGGAGGTTCGAATCCTTCCGTCCCAGATTCTTTCCATCAGAAACGAAAGATTCTTCTCTTTAACTATTTTATCTTTAATCTTGGATATTTGGATATAATCTGACTCAAACTTTTGTTCTACATTCGAGCACTAGGAAGAATTCTAAGAATTTTCTCTTTTCTTTCATTTGGTTTATCACAAACATGATCGAGTGTACGGGTAGAAATAAAGATATTTCTTTGAATTCTTAATTCAAAAAAGAATTGGGGGTGGATCATTTCCATTCAGAGTATGCTTATACTCATATTCATATTGACGTTACTTACTTAGGGAAATTTTGTGTTCCATATCCGTGAAATGGGAATTATTACATGGTGTATTCTGAATTGAAATAGAAAAAAGACCTTTTTTCTATTCCATGCCCCAAGGAATGCCTAAAGAAAATAAAAGGTGTATTCCATATTTATATGCAGACTAAAGATTACGTAGTTTTTGGTATTAATTGCATTTCATCGTTCGTCTTAAAACTTCGAAGCAAAAAAATAGGAAAAACGAATTGATCTGGATCCCATTTTCTTTTTTTGTATTTCAGCTTATTCAAATGAATAATTGGAAATCAATATAATGTAACGGTTAGATGGATGAAAATTTATATATTCCATTTACTTGACTTTATAGAATTGGCGGAAAGGTTCTTGAACCTCAAGTAAAACAAAATCCGTCTGTATAATATATTATGTATTGTTATTGTATTGTTCTATTTCAAAAACAGCGGCCCTTTCAAATCAAAAGGGTCTGTGATTCTTTAAATATTCATGATTACTTCTGGTACCAATCGTTCGTTGTATATGATGGATACGAAAAGATTAGGTTCTTGCGACCTTTTCGCGTCATCGAAATAGCTTATATTTGGTTAATAACTAAGTTCCGGAACTGGAAATCTATTAAGAGCCTTTCTTTTGAGGTTTAGAATTTATTTGTTCGAGAAAAACAGTTTTCATGATTCACCATCCCGAAAAATCTGTTGAAGATGTAAATAATACTTAAGTAAACCCATTTTTCGTCTTTTTTTTCTCTTTTTCATTCATATGATAGAATATGGGACTTAAATCTTTTCTAAGACTTTTCTAGATAACTATTTATCTATCCATAGATACATAGAAAGTATTATATACCGTTGATCCAATGACTATTCATGATTCTATCTTGAATCAATTCCATACCGGTTAGAAATTTAATTAGAGGAATGTTATGGTAAAACTTCGTTTGAAACGATGTGGTAGAAAGCAACGTGCGACTTGAAGGACATGATTCGATGTGGATTCTTACATCCACCATTTTCTATAGGAATGAAGATGCTCTTGAATCGACATAGTTTGTTCTGTTCCTGCTAGGAACCTAATTTGTGTTGGGTTGGTAAATAGGAATAGTACATGATGGAGCTCGAGCAAAAAGTATTGATTCATTTATTGGGGGGAAGAATCTAGGGTTAGTAACAATTAATAAGTTAGACGAACTTCGTAAGTATATCCTCAATATTGAAATCAAAGAGTTCAAATTCAAACAAGTTTCAAATAAAAAAGTCAAATTTGTGGGAATTGGTAAAACTTTTTCGATTAAAATGAAAAGTGTATTATTATATTACAAGGGGAATTAATCGTTCATATTATCTTTCCATAGCATAGAAAGAAATAACAAAAAACAAAAGGTATGTTGCTGCCATTTTGAAAAGGAGTAAGGATCACCGAAGTAATGTCTAAACCCAATGATTTTACAAAGTAAAGAGAAAGGATTCCGGAACAAGAAAACACTATTTTCAATTGTCTCAATCATTTTATTATAATGAAGAGGAAAAATAGATTCGAGGCGAGACAAATAAAATAGGTTAGAGACGACTCAAGAAATGTCTAAGGATTTATCTTCGAACTTTTTCAGAATTACCCAACTTGAGTTATGAGTACGAATGATATTTCTTTTATTCTGTAAATAAGAACAAAAAACGACTCAAATCATAAATTCATGATTTTATGGATCCATTTGTTATTATATACAGAAATATTAGAATCATTTTTTCTCGAGCCGTATGAGGAGAAAACCTCCTATACGTTTCTAGGGGGGGGGGGGTATTGTTTATCTACATCTATCCCAATGAGCGATCTATCGAATCGTTGCAATTGATGTTCGATCTCGAAGAGAAGGAAAAGATCTTCGAAAAGTGGGTTTTTACGATCCGATACAGAATCAAACTTATTTAAACGTTCCCGCTATTCGTTATTTCCTTGAAAAAGGTGCTCAACCTACAGGAACTGTTCATGATATTTTAAGGAAGGCAGAATTATTTAAAGAAAAAACTTCGTAAAGAAAAAAAGGAGAAAAAGAAACTAGTATCTATTTTGGATAATTGTTTACCCAAAATTTGCTCTTTTCTCGGTCTATTCATACTTATTCTTATTTATTTCTCTTTTTTCTTGTTGTGGGAATCCACCAACAAACAAAGGACAAACCTTGCTTATTGTATCTTTATTGATTGAATAAACCCGACATTTTTTCTCTATCTTTTCTTTATTTTATTTTTTTCATCTAAATTTCTTATTTATGTTGTGCCAATCCAACACAAATCGTTATTTGATTTACTTAATTAATTAATTGAATTTGTTTTCATATTGACAATGTTGTATCGCTCAAATATAATTCGAGCGTAGATAAATGGATCTGTTTATTCCGACTTCTATTGGTTTTTCCTTTACTTCAGTCAAATGATGGGTTTGCCGGATTTACTGTTATACAAGATGTATTTTCTTAACGAAAATCAAAAATTTTGAGAAAACGTGTGGTCTCTAAATTTTGATATTTCTATTGGGAATCTTTTGTTTTTTAATCCGATCCACTCGTTTTTCTATTTTGCTGTTTATAATTGATCATAAAATCTTTCTATTTCTTGTTAGTTCAATGTTTTGACGTAGTTGTACAGTGCAATTCCATTTTTTTTTTTTATTTCGATCGTATCTACATATCATATTTATCTGGGTTGCTAACTCAACGGTAGAGTACTCGGCTTTTAAGTGCGACTATGATCTTTTACACATTTGGATGAAGCAACGAATTCGTCCAGACTATTGGTAGAGTCTATAAAACCGCGACTGATCCTGAAAGGTAATGGATGGAAAAAACAGCATGTCGTAATAATAAGAAGAAAATGGAATTTCTTATTATATTCTTTAATATTCTTATTTTTTTTTTTTTTTTGTCGAATTTTGAGTTGATCCTTACCGGATCATTCAAAAATTGTTTTTTCTTTTGTCTTACTCCAAAAGAAATTTACATTTGGGTCTAGTGAATAAATGGATAGAGCCTTACGGCTCCAATTCTAGTAAAAAATAAAAAAAAGCAACGAGCTTCTATTCTTAATTTGAATAATTACCCGATCTAATTAGACGTTAAAAAAAAATTAGTGCCTGATGCGGGGAAGGGTTCTCCTGTGAGTGGTCCTTTGATTCTTTTTTTTTCTTTAAAAAAATCCTAACTATTCTCTATTATGGATTGGAAACGAATGTGTAGAAGAAACAGTATACTGACAAAAAGAATCTGTTCCAAAGTCAAAAGAGCGATAGGGTTGCAAAAATAAAAGATTTTTGAACCTCTAGTAATTATAAAATAAAGAAGATAAATCTAGGGGAAAAGAAAAAGATCTGTTGATTGGACTTCCTGTTTCCGGGGTATATATTTTTTCCCTACATACCCTGTTCTGACCATATTGCACTATGTATAATTTGATTACCCAAGAAATGCTTACCGTTTCTGGTTCAAGTCAAGTAGAAAAAATCTAAGTCAATGGAAGACTTACAAGGATATTTAGAAAAGTATAGACCTAGGCAACAACACTTCCTATATCCGCTACTCTTTCAGGAGTATATTTATGCACTTGCTCATAATCGTGGTTTAAATGGTTCGATTTTTTACGAACCTGTGGAAGTTTTTGGTTATGACAATAAATCTAGTTTAGCACTTGTAAAACGTTTAATTACTCGAATCTATCAACAGAATTCTTTGATTTCTTTGGTTAATGATTCTAACCAAAATCGATTCGTTGGACACAACAATTTTTTTTATTCTCATTTTTATTCTCAAATTATATCAGAAAGTTTTGCAATTATTGTAGAAATTCCATTCTCGTTGAGATTAGTATCTTATTTTGAAGAAAAAGAAATACCAAAATATCATAATTTACGATCAATTCATTCAATTTTTCCCTTTTTAGAGGACAAATTATCGCATTTAAATTATGTCTCAGATATACTAATACCCCATCCCATCCATATGGAAATCTTGGTTCAAATTCTTCAATGCTGGATTCAGGATGTTCCTTTTTTACATTTATTGCGATTTTTTCTTCACGAATATCATAATTGGAATAGTCTTCTCATTTCTCAGAAGAAATCTATTTACCGTTTTTCAAAAGAAAATAAAAGATTATTTCGGTTCCTATACAATTCTTATATATTTGAATGTGAATTTTTATTAGTTTTTATTCGTAAACAATCTTCTTATT